AAAGATAGCGAAAAAAATGATTCCTAAAGTCGAGACTAAGAGAAATGTATAAACCAATGCTTCCATAGATTTGATCGTGGTTTACAATTATAGCTTTCATACCTGTTTATTTTGTATCGGTCTCCCGGATAAAGAAAAAACAATAGTAAAAGAGAAAAAGACAGCGATTCAAATCAAGATTTATCCGGTTCCTCCTATGTCAAATTCAAATTACAACAAAGAAAAGAAAGTCGAAAAGGAACAGAACAATGTTGTATCAGACTACCTGTCTTTTTGTAGTTGGATCTCCAAGTTTTTGGAATGCTCCAAATTCCACTTGAGCATCCAAATCTGGGTCAATACCAGCAAAAACATCTCTGAACAAGGTTCTAGCACCATGCCAAATGTGTCCGAAAAAGAAAAGAAGAGCAAACGAAGCATGTCCAAAAGTAAACCAACCCCTTGGACTGCTACGAAAAACACCATCCGATTTCAAAGTAGCACGATCTAATTCAAAAATTTCACCCAATTGAGCACGTCTAGCATATTTTTTCACAGTAGCAGGATCACTATAACTGACGCCATCGAGTTCGCCGCCATAGAACTCAACAGTTACACCTACTTGTTCGACACTATACTTTGATTCCGCCCTTCTAAAAGGAACATCGGCTCTAACAATTCCGTCTCCGTCTACCAAAACAACCGGAAATGTTTCAAAAAAAGTAGGCATACGACGTACAAAAAGTTCACGCCCCTCTTTATCTCTAAAGATAGGGTGTCCTAACCACCCAACAGCTATTCCATCCCCGTTGTCCATTGAGCCCGCTCTAAACAATCCCCCTTTTGCCGGATTATTGCCGATGTAATCATAAAAAGCTAATTTTTCAGGAATTTTAGACCAAGCTTCGGATAAACTTTGATTTTCGGCTAGTCCAGCACCAACTCTTCGATATATTTCTTGTTGGAAGTATCCCTGATCCCATTGATAACGAGTGGGACCAAATAATTCAATCGGGGTTGTTGCTGAACCATACCACATAGTTCCAGCAACAACAAAAGCTGCAAAAAAGACAGCAGCGATACTACTGGAAAGTACGGTTTCAATATTTCCCATACGTAATCCTTTGTACAGACGTTGGGGTGGACGGACACTAAGATGGAAAAGGCCCGCTAATATGCCTAATGTCCCTGCTGCAATATGATGAGAGGCTATTCCCCCGGGAACAAAAGGATCAAAACCTTCCACACCCCACGCGGGATTTACGGATTGCACCCTTCCGGTTAGTCCATAAGGATCGGACACCCATATTCCAGGACCATACAATCCGGTTACATGAAATGCGCCAAAACCAAAGCAAGCCACCCCTGAAAGAAATAAATGAATTCCAAAGATTTTGGGCAAATCCAAAGATGGTTTTCCTGTACGTTCATCACAAAAAATTTCTAGATCCCAATAAACCCAATGCCATATAGCCGCCAAGAAGCACAAGCCAGAAAACACAATATGTGCCCCAGCCACACCTTCGTAACTCCAAATACCCGGATTTGTTATAGTCCCTCCTGTGATACTCCAACCGACCCATGAATTGGTTATTCCTAAACGAGTCATGAAGGGTATAACGAACATACCCTGTCTCCACATTGGGTCAAGAACAGGGTCAGAAGGATCAAAAACCGCTAATTCATATAGAGCCATCGAACCGGCCCAACCAGCAACCAGAGCTGTATGCATTATATGAACAGAAAGCAAACGACCAGGATCATTCAATACGACGGTATGAACACGATACCAAGGCAAACCCATGAAAATACCCCTTATATCAACAAAAAATATACACTATGTAACTTTATTGCACTGGAAAAATATGCTATGGACCCTCTTTTTGTTTTTTTTTTGTCAGTGGATTATCTCGGGTAAAGGATTAATATTTGGTCTAGTTTTTTTAGTAATAATGGAACAATTCTATTCGTAGGAACAAAAAGAAGCCGATCTATTCTATACCCGATAAGTAACAATACGCAATGATAAAAGGGGGTTGACCCTATTTTATATTTATATGCGTATTTATATGAGTGAATGCAGACATATTTGTTCATCACTCCAAGGACCTATTCATAAGAATTTTCCTTTATTCATATTCATTTGGTCTTTTTTTTTATTTATTTATGAACTTAGTCAATCTATAAATCTAGAAATCAAATATGATAAAATACAATAGGATAAGGACCAATCATTATTAAGACAATAAAATAAACCTATTGGTACGCTTCCGCATAAGAGCGCGATATACCACGTCTTTGTGTCGTCATTTTATGCCCATTGGTGTTCCAAAAGTACCCTTCCGGAGTCCGGGAGAAGAGGATGCCTCGTGGGTTGACGTATAGTGTGGCTTGTCCGATATATTGGGTCATGTGGTATTTCCCCGTTATCTCCCCCGATCGAGATATACCCTCCTTCCCTCCAAAAAGATTGATTGAATCATCAAAAATTTGAAGTGTGAAATTAAATTCGATCTTTTTTTGGGGGGATATCCAGATCCGGATTAATATTATCAATTTAGAAGAATCTATGGTTGGCTTGGTTGGACCAATAAACCAATAAAATGAAGAATCCAGGCTCTGTTTATAAAAAATAATATATCTACGATTATTACTTATCATATATTTGGCAGAAACCATGAAATAAATTGAAGAAAAAAAAAGAAGTCGTAGCAAAAAGACGTGGTATTGGAATATTTGTCCTATATGTGCAAATCCAAATCGGGCAGATCTTTTCTTTATTACTCGGAGTAGAACAGAAACCTAAAAGAATTGAAGAAACCCATTCCGAAACAAGAAAATGACATTGCGATTTAGATTCGATCTCAATGAAAACAATACATCAATGAGAACTTAGTTCAATAAGTTTAGTTTATTATAACATGTTTATTATAACCTAAGTAAACGGGTCAAAAGTCGTCTTTTTTGTTTCTTGAAAAATTTAAGAAAAAGCCCGCTATGAAAAAAAAGGGTTAACTCTACACATTGATTCTTTTTGGTGATTTTTGGTGAACCGTATGCATCAAAAGGTGCAGGTACGGCTCCTAAGAGATAAAATTTTATCCTAACCAATCGACTTTATCGAGAAAGACTACTTTTTTTAGGCCAAGCGGTTGATAGTGAGATATCGAATCAGCTTATTGGACTTATGGTATATCTCAGTATAGAGGATGATAACAAAGATCTTTATTTGTTTATAAACTCTCCGGGCGGATGGGTAATACCCGGAATAGGGATTTATGATACTATGCAATTTGTGCAACCAGATGTACAGACAGTATGCATGGGATTAGCCGCTTCAATGGGATCTTTTATTCTGGCAGGAGGAGAAATTACCAAACGTCTAGCATTCCCTCACGCTTGGCGCCAATGATTCTTTTATTTGAGGAAAAAAAGAAGACTATGCCTTCGCCATATGAATATTAAGTAATAATAGCACAGCACTTCGAGTTCGATATGATAATTTTTTTGTTTTTTCCAAAATTTTTCAATTATGTACCGAAAGGGTAGTATGAAAAGGGGATATTTCCTATTTTATCGGATCTATCGGGAGGAGCCTATTCCAGCGTCACAAACTTTTTTGTTTTCACACCGGAAAAGAAAACTTTTAACAATATTTATGAAGACTATAAAAAAAAAGACACTTTGGGATTGCTGAATAAGAGACGCAATAATAAAGAAACGGAACCATCATAGTACTTTTTTAACTACTACACAAAACAAAAAAGGAAGGGTGGTTATTGGGTGATTTACCGATCCGGGTCTGATAGACCCCCTACATTTTCTATTTCTTCAATAGAAGATAAAAAATAAATTCCGTTGTAGAGCCGTATGCAATATGCAAAAGATGCCTGTACGGTACGTTTGTTCAATTACGTCTTATCTTTTTTTTATTCTTTACCTCTCTCGCTTTATCGTGTGAAATAGGAACCGTTTTTTATGTTATATCATCAGGGTAATGATCCATCAACCCGCTAGTTCTTTTTATGAGGCACAAACGGGAGAATTTATCCTGGAAGCGGAAGAACTACTGAAACTGCGTGAAACTATCACAAGGGTTTATGTACAAAGAACGGGAAAACCTTTTTGGGTTGTATCCGAAGACATGGAAAGGGATGTTTTTATGTCAGCAGCAGAAGCCCAAACTCATGGAATTGTTGATCTTGTAGCAGTTGAATAAAAAATTTGCGAGTATTCCGCGCCAAGGTTTTCAATTTTATCGTCTTACCGAGTTTAATAGAATATTTTCAATTAATATAATTAATCTAGATTAATAGAGGGAATATAAGTAATTCATAATCATCGGATTAGGATTGATCTAAACCAGCTCATTATGTATATGACTCAACATGCCAACTATAAAACAACTTATTAGAAACACAAGACAGCCAATCAGAAATGTTACGAAATCCCCCGCTCTTCAGGGATGCCCTCAACGCCGAGGAACATGTACTAGGGTGTATGTGCGACTCGTTCAGATCATGGACTAAGACAAAAAAATAAAGGAAAAAAATTCCAATATCAGTGATCAGTACCAATGAAATAGGATAGAATGCAAGAAACTATTTTCAAAAAAATCGATTACTAATACTTTCTATTGTGTATCAAATTTATGGTTTCCGTTGGTACAAATCCAATCACCTCAATTTGCAATTTCAAATGCGAAAGACTTTCCCATTGGTAGCAAATAGTTATCTATTAAGCAGGGGATATCCCATTTTAAAACTTGCAAGAACGGACTAACAGGGTCAGCTATTCAGCTAATCTTCATACTTAAATACCGTTACTGTGTAGGTAGATTTCGTTGTGAAAGACCTATTACTAGATATTTCATAGGTAGAGCCAAAGAGTGTGAACTGTACAAGTTAACAATAGCATTGATTAAATGAAGGAAAAATGAAGGAAGGGGCTCCGGTGTATAGAGGGGACCTCGCCATTTAAGAAGTAACCATAGAAACGATGGAACCCACTATTTCTTTTTTTATTTCATTTACTATGTTTTTTTTTGATACCTAGTCTCGATACAATTTTTTATTTCGAGGTGAAATGCTTAGAAATTTAAATAAAAAAATCGTGGTTGGGAAGGTTATAGTAGCAAAAGCCATTGGAATTTTTATTTTATACACTGGAATAATCCGTTTTGTTATTAATAGACTAGGAAAAAAGGGTAAAGAATAACTAAAAGAAACGAAATCAAAATAGTTATTCATCAAAGTTTCATTTATTCAATGACTAGAATTAAAAGAGGATATATAGCTCGGAAACATCGGACAAAAACTCGTTTATTTACATCAAGCTTTCGGTCAAAACTTACTATTTCTCAACAGAAAATAAAAGCTTTGGTTTCGGCCCATCGGGATAGAGATAGGAAAAAAAGAGATTTTCGTCGTTTGTGGATCAGTCGAATAAATGCAGTAATTCGAGAGAATAAAAATGAAAAATACTATAGCTATAGTATATTCATGTATAATCTATACAAGAGGCAGTTGCTTCTTAATCGTAAAATACTTGCACAAATAGCTATATTAAATAGGAATTGTTTTTATATGATTTCCAACGAAATCATAAAATAAAAATTCCCCGGAGACTGAACTCCGGGAAAGTAGAGTAGGTATTTGTATGAAAAAATATAATCATATGATAAAGTCGTCAAAATGAGCAACCACGTTCAATAAAAAAAGATTTATTCTTCTTCAACGATTCTCTTTTTTCTGACAACACGACAATCCAATTTGGATTATCGTAGTTTTCGAACAAAACATTAATCCGCATTTCATTTGAGTTTAGATTGGAATTTGAATTTAATTGAAGAGTAAACCCTTTTTTTTGTTTTAAGCCCAGTAGCTTGAGTAGTTGACTCACTTTTTTCAAATTCTTTTTCATTATTACGAAAAGGTAACGAAGATAAAATACGAGCTTGTTTTATAGCAATCGTAATTAATCGTTGTTGTTTTAAGGTCAATCTATTCACTCGTCTAGATAATATTTTTCCTTGTTCACTAATAAATCGACTAATTAAACTCATGTTTTTATAATCAATTCGATCCCCCGATTGGATCGGGGGCAAACGCCTACGAAAAGATCGCTTAGATTTAGGAAAGAGTCGTTTAGATTTATCCATGGTTTGTTTATTCCTTATCCCGAAAATACCATTTCTTACAAAATCGAATTTATTTGTTTTGTTTCCATTTTTGTTTATATTTATTTAATATTTAAATAGGTTTCTATTTATATATGTTATATATCTAGATAATTTATATAGATATACAATTTATATAAACATGAAATAATATCTCATTTTTCATTTGGAGGGATGACACACAGGCAATCCATTTTATCTATTTCTTTATCTCCCCGTGAATCGTATGTTTGCAACAACAGGTACAAAATTTTCTCAATTCCAATCGACTAGGCTTATTGTGTCGATTCTTTTGAGTAATATATCTTGAAATACTCGTTGATTCCTTATTAACATTAACACTGTTTCGAACACAATCGGTACATTCCAAAATGACCGTTACTCGTATATCTTTACCTTTGGCCATGAACCTCCTTTGGGTTTTTGATTCACTTAAAACTCTTATATTTTCCGATTCGAAGCGAAGAAGAAGAAAGGAAGGAAAAAATAGAAGTTGCTAATCCGAAATCAAATTATGACAGATTTCGGTGCCATCAATAGAAGTATAGTAATAATTAAGTAATACAATGATTTCTAACTATCTTTAGAATCACAGTACATTATTTCAGTTTTTTATTTAAGTATCTTGTATGAGATTGTTGCCCCGCGCTAGCGATTCTATTTTCAGCCTCATCTCATTATTAATGAAATTCAATTGAAACCCGGGACCAGATTGCAAGTTTCATTGAGGTTGAATCCACTTTTTATTTTTTCTCTTTTCTTTCGAATTCGAAAAAAAAACAACGAAAAAAGGAAGGGGATTAATTTCTTCATTCCTTCCCGTCTCAATAACTAGAATGAAAAAAAGGGGAATATCAACGCATCTGGGAATAAACGATTGATCTCTATCAATAGACCGGCCAAGGCTCCGAACCATAGAGTACTTATCACTGGTGCCACGGAGAGATATGTTTTTAGATCTCGCATTTCAAATCCTCCTTTCTTTATTCTTATTCTTTATTGTAATTTGTAATACATAATGGTAATCCATATATGATCAGATGTATATTTAGTTAATAATCACTTGTATTTGTACGCAGAATCTCTAATTCAAATAGAAATGTACAATAATTCCTTAGATATTCTTTTTTTTTAACAAAAAAGAGGTCCATTTCTGCCCGAGCATTCCCTAAAAAAATGAATATTTTTTAGGTGGGTTTATTTCATCTTTTATTTTTTTTTTTATTTCATATGTATATAATTTTTTTATTACTATTATATGTTATACAATATGAAACTAGAAAGAAAAAATGGCAGCATAATTTAGATATATCAACATACAGATGTGGAAAACAAGACAAAGA